TGAAAATACCAGTGTAAGTGAAGACCCGATTAGAAATGATATAGATAAAAACACTCTTAGTGGGAGTGATAGTGACAATTCTAGTTACAGTAATGTTGATCATTTAGTCGGCGTTAGAGACATTCATAATTTCGTACCTGATGATACTTTTTTAGTTAGGGATAATAATAGGGACAGTTATTTCATATGTTTTGATATTGAAAATCAAATTTTTGAGATTGACAATGCTCATTCTTTTCTAAGTGAACTAGAAAGCTCTTTTTCTAATTCTCGGAATTTTTGTTATCTAAATAGTGTATCTAATAGTGATGATCCCCACTATGATCCTTACATATATGATACTAAATATAGTTGGAATAAACACATTACTAGCTGTATTGACAGCTATTTTCGTTCTCAAATTTGTATTGATAGTTACATTTTAAGTGGTATTGTCAATTACAATGACAATTACATTTCTAGTTACATTTTTGATGAAAGCAGAAATAGTAGTGAAACCCAGAGTTCAAGTATAAAAACGAGTCCGGCTGGTAGTGAGTTAACTATAACAGAAACGGAAAATTCTAATGATCTAGATTTTACTCAAAAATATAGGCATTTATGGGTTCAATGCGAAAATTGTTATGGATTAAATTATAAGAAATTTTTGAAATCAAAAATGAATATTTGCGAACACTGTGGACATCATTTGAAAATGAGTAGTTCAGATAGAATAGAACTTTTGATTGATCCGGGTACTTGGGTTCCTATGGATGAAGATATGGTCTCTGTGGATACCATTGAATTTCCGTTGGAAGAGGAATCTTACAAAGAGCGTATTGATTCTTATCAAAGAAAAACAGGATTAACTGAGGCTGTTCAAACAGGCATAGGTCAACTAAACGGTATTCCCATAGCAATTGGGGTTATGGATTTTCAGTTTATGGGGGGTAGTATGGGTTCCGTAGTTGGCGAGAAGATCACTCGTTTGATCGAATATGCTACCAATCAGTTTTTGCCTCTTATTCTAGTGTGTGCTTCCGGAGGAGCACGCATGCAAGAAGGAAGTTTGAGCTTGATGCAAATGGCTAAAATAGCTTCCGCTTTATATGATTATCAATCAAAGAAAAAGTTATTCTATGTATCAATCCTTACATCTCCTACTACTGGTGGGGTGACAGCCAGTTTTGGTATGTTGGGCGATATCATTATTGCCGAACCCAATGCCTACATTGCATTTGCGGGTAAAAGAGTAATTGAACAAACATTGAATACGACAGTACCTGAGGGCTCACAAACGGCTGAATATTTATTCCATAAGGGCCAATTCGACCTAATCGTACCACGTAATCTTTTAAAAGACGTTCTGAGTGAGTTATTTCAGCTCCACGCTTTCTTTTCTCTGAATCAAAATTCAATCAAGCGGATCCTTAATAAAAAAAATATATTAATTAATCAAAATATAAATTATTATTTTTTTTTTATAAAACGAGTAGTTATTTAGTTTATAGAAATCAAAGCCAAAATCCATTCTACGGATTTTGGCTTGGTAGCATTTGATGACATAAGATTTAATTGTAAAAATAATTATGCGGATCATTTTTTTTTTACCGACATTCCCGATTACTAATCAGTAAAAACCTCTATCAAAAAAAAAAGAATGCATTCCTTCTTCCGCTAAATTAAAATTAGGCAAGGAGAATAAAGCGAATTTCGCGTTCTCTTCTTATGTGTATATAATTAAAATATAGAAAATTTAAAAGTGAAAAGTACAGAATCTTGCATCTTTCGATATTTTTTTAGAATCCCCAGTTTTACTAAGACTCCCTATTCCCGGATCGGATTGTAACAAATTTTTCAGGAAGTTGTAAGAAACTCTTTCTTTATTTTATTCCATTTTATGAAATTCAAATTATAAGACAAAAACAAGATAATAAAAAAGGCGATTATCATATATATATATATTTCATGTAGAAAGATGAAAAATTATATTTATTTAGTTCGACATTCCTTGCACTTATTTTATTATATTTATATATTTTTTATTATATCACATATACTCACTTAGATATGCTTAGTATAATTCTATATGAATTATAAATAATGATTATAAGATACCTTTATAACAATATAAATAACAATATAACAATAACAGGTAAAAATAGTAAATCCAGGTATCCATTTTATGACAAATTTACCCTCTTTTTTTGTGCCTTTCGTGGGCCTAATATTGCCGGCAATTGCGATGGCTTCTTTATCTCTTCATATTCAAAAAAACAAGATTTTTTAGATATCGATATGATGGGGCTAAATCTCATCTATTTTGTTTTTTTTTTTTCAAGATTTAGACTTAGACCATAACACAGATATCTATTTCTTAGAATAAAATATGTGATGTGGTTTCCCCCGAACATAAAGAAACTATTATTGTTATTCGTGTGTAAACATGATATATGAGTAAATAAATTATAGCTATTTGCAACGAAATCAAATCGGGATCGGGGCGAATGCCTTAAATGTAAAGTGAATATATCTATATGTATGTGGATATCTATAGGAAATCATGCGAAATGGATATTATTATTTTATATCTAACCAATTCGATGAATTACTCCTAAAATAAAAGTTCACATCAGAATAGTGCTAGTTGATGAGAGTTATTTCGGAAACACACAAAAAGTCAAATTAATTTGGGTTATTCTCTCAATTTCAATAAAATGCAACTAGATCTAGTATGAATTGGCGATCAGAACATATATGGATAGAACTTATAGCGGGGTCTCGAAAAACAAGTAATTTCTGCTGGGCCTTTATCCTTTTTTTAGGTTCATTAGGGTTTTTATTAGTTGGAATTTCCAGTTATCTTGGTAGAAATTTGATATCTTTATTTCCGCCTACGCAAATCATTTTTTTTCCACAGGGGATCGTGATGTCTTTCTACGGAATTGCGGGTCTCTTTATTAGCTCTTATTTGTGGTGCACAATTTCGTGGAATGTAGGTAGTGGTTATGATCGGTTCGATAGAAAAGAAGGAATAGTGTGTATTTTTCGTTGGGGATTTCCTGGAAAAAATCGTCGCATCTTCCTCCAATTCTTTATGAAAGATGTCCAGTCCATCAGAATAGAAGTGAAAGAGGGTATTTATGCTCGTCGTGTCCTTTATATGGAAATCAGAGGCCATGGCGCTATTCCTTTGACTCGTACTGATGAGAATTTGACTCCACGAGAACTTGAGCAAAAAGCTGCTGAATTGGCTTATTTCTTGCGTGTACCAATTGAAGTATTTTAAAAAATGAATTGAAACTGAAATGAAAAGAATGAATGCTTTTTTTCTTTTCAATAGAGAGATTATATCTTGTAGATTCTCTTTTTTTTTTGTTTTGTCAATCAATTTTTCTTTTTATCCCTTTTTGTACTTCTTAATTACCAAACGATTGGGATGCTTATAACGATAGCTTTTTTGTCTTGTTTTGGTAGTCATTTTTTTTATCAGAATCACAATATTCTTCAGAAAATTCTCTCAATTATTCCCGGACTATGCGTCGTTTTTTTTTTTTCAAAAAATTGGATATTTTGATAGAAAGAGAGTTCTTTCGTTTCAAAATCTGAATAATATTTGTTACTTGAAGGGGCTCTTTCATGCATTTCTTTATTGAAAGGGGTCACTCTCTTCGAATTTTAGCAAGTGATAGATTTGGAAACAATCTCTTTATTCGAAGTGGATTCTTTTTTATTCCATTTCTGTATTATTTATAAATTCAAGTACTAACCGCTGAATCATACACAAAAAAAGCGGGGAATAGATTCGTGGGCTCGATAACTTGTAATAGAACTGATCCTTGATAGGAATATTAGTTAGTATCGTATAGCGTCAACGAATGGGGTGAGTTCATTAAAAATTCAAAGACGGAAAAATGGCAAAAAAGAAAGCATTCATTCCCCTTCTATATCTTGCATCTATAGTATTTTTGCCCTGGTGGATCTCTCTCTCATTTACTAAAAGTCTGGAATCTTGGGTTACTAATTGGTGGGATACTAGGCAATCCGAAATTTTTTTGAATGATATTCAAGAAAAGAGTATTCTAAAAAAATTCATAGAATTAGAGGAACTCTTACTCTTGGACGAAATGATAAAGGAATACCCGGGAACACATCTAGAAAAGCTTCGTATCGGAATCTACAACGAAACGATCCAATTGATCAAGATGCACAATGAAGATTGTATCCATACGATTTTGCACTTCTCGACAAATATGATCTGTTTCGTTATTCTAAGTGGTTATTCTATGCTAGGTAATGAAGAACTTGTTATTCTTAACTATTGGGTTCAAGAATTTCTATATAACTTAAGCGACACAATCAAAGCCTTTTCCATTCTTTTAGTAACTGATTTATGTATAGGATTCCATTCGCCCCACGGTTGGGAACTAATGATTGGATCTGTCTACAAAGATTTTGGATTTGCTCATAATGATCAAATTATATCCGGTCTTGTTTCTACCTTTCCGGTCATTCTAGATACAATTTTAAAATATTTGATTTTCCGTTATTTAAATCGTGTATCTCCCTCACTTGTAGTGATTTATCATTCAATGAATGACTGAAAAATGATTCACTGATCCAATTAGAATGGTTGGTTGTTACTTTGTACATAAGCAAAACATTCAAAACTGTACTTATTCTTTTTACTCATACAAGGGATTCGATTCCTCCTATATTCTATTCCATTACAATAAAATTCTTTTAGTACATAGCAGAATCATAGATAGGGAACTATACTAGACTAAGAACCCACCTAATTTTATTGTATAAATTTTCGATACCAATGATTGGACCATGCAAACTATAAATACCCTTTTTTCTTGGATAAAGGAAGAGATTACTCGATCCATTTCCGTATCGCTCATGATATATATAATAACTGGGGCACCCGTTTCAAATGCCTATCCCATTTTTGCACAGCAGGGTTATGAAAATCCACGCGAAGCGACCGGCCGTATTGTATGTGCCAATTGCCATTT